TCGTCTTTACAAAAAAAATAGGAGTAAGCTGTGATACGTTCACTAAAAAAAAATCCTTTTGTAGCCAATCACTTTTTAAGAAAAATTGATAAGCTTAATAAAAAAGCAGAAAAAGAAATAATCGTAACTTGGTCCCGTACATCTACCATTATACCTACAATGATCGGCCATACGATTGCTATTCATAATGGTAAGGAACATTTGCCTATTTATATAACAGATCGTATGGTAGGTCACAAATTGGGAGAATTTGTCCCTACTTTGAATTTCCAAGGACATGCAAAAAGCGATAATAGATCCCGCCGTTAATCTTATCTTAAAAAACATATCGATACTTATGATTCATTAGTTGGAGAGAACCCTTATGCTAATAAAGAAGAAAAAAACAGAAGTACGTGCTTTAGGTCGATATATATCTATATCTGCTCACAAAGCAAGAAGAATAATTGATCAAATCCGCGGCCGTTCCTATGAGGAAACACTTATGATACTAGAACTCATGCCCTATAAAGCATGTTATCCCATTTTTAAATTGGTTTATTCTGCAGCAGCAAATGCTAGTTTGAATTTGGGTTCCGACGAAACCAATTTAATAATTAGTAAAGCCGAGGTTAACGAGGGTACTACCGCGAAGAAATTCAAACCCAGGGCTCGCGGACGTAGTTATGCGATAAAAAAAGCTACCTCTCATATAACTATTGTAGTGAAAGATATATCTTTAGATGAATATGAAGATATATCTTTTTATTCCTTAAAAAACCCTAGATGGAAAAAGACAACTGTGGTCTATCATGATGTGTATAATAGTGAGGTAGTATGGGACAAAAAATAAATCCACTTGGTTTCCGACTTGGTACAATCCAAAGCCATCATTCCCTTTGGTTTGCACAACCAAAAAATTATTCTGAGGGTCTACAAGAAGATCAAAAAATAAGAGATTTTATCAAAAATTATATTCAAAAAAATATGAGAATATCCTCCGGTACCGAGGGAATTGCTTGTATAGAGATTCAAAAAAGAATCGATTTGATCCAGGTCATAATCTTTATGGGATTCCCGAAGTTATTAATCGAAAGTAGACCGCGAGGAGTCGAAGACTTACAGATGAATCTACAAAAAGAATTTCATTATATGAATATGAACCGAAAACTTAACATTGCTATTACAAGAATTACAAAACCTTACGGAAATCCTAATATTCTTGCAGAATTTATAGCCGGACAATTAAAGAATAGAGTTTCGTTTCGAAAAGCAATGAAAAAGGCCATTGAATTAACTGAACAAGCAGATACAAAAGGAATTCAAGTACAAATTGCAGGGCGTATCGATGGAAAGGAAATTGCACGTGTTGAATGGATCAGAGAGGGCAGGGTTCCCCTACAAACCATTCGAGCTAAAATTGATTATTGTTCCTATACAGTTCGGACTATCTATGGGGTATTAGGCATAAAAATTTGGATTTTTATAGTATAGACAAGGAAGAGGAATAAGAAAGCTTTGATTTTTTTTTCCTTCTACCCGTTGATAGAACAAAAAAAAGGCAAAACACATTCATTCTTTTTCTGGCCAATCAAACTAATTCTATAGGGTTGAATAAAAATTCAATTGACCTCTCGTTTTGATATAATTGCTATGCTTAGTGTGCGACTCGTTGGTTTTTTGAGGAGTTAGGATTAAAAA